TTACAGTATATACACACTATAATTACAGCGCTACAAATTTATATGTAGGCAACATCAGTATGTCAAAAATAAAATTTCATCCTCTATTCGTTTAACATTTTTTTATAAAAAATATGTTGTTATTACAGTTTCGTAAGTACACAAAAATTTCTTTTTGCTTTGGGGGTTGGCCAGAAAAAGATTAAAGTACTGATTAGATTAATATGGGGGGTAGGGGGGTTAACCTTAAAATAAAAGTTTAACTCATGTTCAAAAGTTGGAATCTTAAATAAACAAGCTCCGGGGGGAAAGCTAAAATAAAATATTGATAATTCAATAGGTAAAAAAAATATGTCTAAGATTCATGAATAAATAACATACAATCTATTCTGGTAATATTATCATTTTCACCGTATGTTCAGATTTAGACTAAATAATCCCAACTTAAGACTTTATGGGGGATTGACTTCACAGAAAAAAAAAAACTACCAAATGAGGGCCGACTCAGTTATGCTGGCCAAGTGCACCTTGTTGTCGATCATTTTACCAGATGTCGGTTCAAGTTAAAAGACAGTCACTCTACCATCAATGTTCATAGATTCAAACCAGATGTCGGTTCAAGTTAAAAGACAGTCACTCTACCATCAATGTCCATAGATCTGGTTAATGGATCTTCGAGGGTCAGGTTGGTGGTTTCTCGCCTGTGGGTTAGACTAAAAATCAGCGGGGCACACGAACACTTCCGTGGGGTAAATAGATGAATGTACGATATACATAATATGTACACCGCGTTACTCGATGATGATAAAATTTCTACAAGAGGTATTTTAAGTCCCAGAATTCTGGCTTTGGAGGCCAGGGGTGAGGGTGAAAATCCCCCCCTTTTGAAAGATTTTTTTGAGCTCTTTTTTTTTTTCTAAATTGGCTGAATTCTAGGGTTTGATACGTTATTTTCTCTCTCTGAGAGAGGTTCAGGTGGGAGAGCCTGGAGAAAGTGGAGGAGCCCGGAAAGGTATTTAGGGGGGCGGCTATACCCCAGTCTTCGGCTTACAAGACCGATGCTTTAGTTAAGCTACCTAGATATCACTTCATAGATTTGTTTTCTCATAGTCCGGAGAGGGGTATAATGATGATGAACAGTAGGAAATATAAGGCTGAGGCGGCTTGTCCGATTTCGATAAATGGTTGTTCTACGGGTTGGCCGCCGATCCATGTTAGGATGAGTGTGTTTGATACTAGGAGCCAGAATAGGAGTTGGGATATTGGTCGAAATGTTAGACAGCGTTGTTTTGATGTGTGAACTATAGGGGTAATAATAAGAATTATGATTGATGCAATGAGTGCTAGGACCCCGCCTAGTTTATTGGGGATTGATCGAAGAATGGCGTATGCAAATAGGAAGTACCACTCCGGTTGAATGTGTGGTGGGGTTACTAATGGGTTGGCAGGGGTAAAGTTGTCAGGATCTCCTAGTAGGTTAGGGGCTAGAAGAGATAATAGGGTCAGTGTTGTGAATAAGATTAGAAATCCTATAATATCTTTATAAGAGAAGTATGGGTGGAACGGGACTTTGTCTAGGTTTGAGGATATTCCTGTTGGGTTGTTTGACCCTGTTTCATGAAGAAATAATAGGTGAATAATACTTGTTCCTATAATTATAAAGGGTAATAGGAAGTGGAATGCAAAGAATCGAGTGAGGGTGGCTTTATCTACTGAGAATCCGCCTCAGATTCATTGGACAAGTGAGTCTCCCATGTAAGGGATTGCTGATAATAAATTAGTAATAACAGTGGCGCCTCAGAATGATATTTGTCCTCACGGTAAAACATATCCTACAAAAGCGGTTGCTATTACTAAAAATAGTAGGACGATGCCAATGTTTCAGGTTTCTTTATACATGTATGAGCCGTAGTAGAGTCCCCGGCCAATGTGCATATAAATGCAGATGAAGAAAAAAGATGCTCCGTTGGCGTGTATATTTCGTATTAGTCAGCCGTAGTTTACATCTCGGCAAATATGTGCTACTGATGAGAAGGCTGAGGATGTATCGGCTGTATAGTGTATTGCAAGAAATAGTCCTGTAATAATTTGTGCAGCTAAGCAGGCTCCTAGAAGAGAGCCGAAGTTTCATAATGATGAAAGGTTTGAGGGGGTTGGCAGATCTATAAATGAATTGTTAATAATTTTTAATAGTGGGTGGGTTTTTCGAATTTGGTGGGCCATTGAGGTTTTTATAGTTGAAGTACAACATTGGCTTTTCAAGCCGGTGGTTTTGGTTAGAGTCCGGATAAAAATTATGCTATATTTTGGATTTTTAGGTATATTAGGTTTGGTATTTGGTTTAATTGCGGTGGCAGCAAATCCGTCACCATATTTTGCTGCTCTTGGATTGGTATTGGCGGCTGTTTGTGGGTGTTGAGTTCTTGTTGAGTTAGGGGTTTCATTTCTTTCTTTGGTTTTACTTTTAATTTACTTAGGTGGTATACTAGTTGTGTTTGCGTATTCCGCTTCATTGGCGGCTGAGCCATACCCTGAGGCATGGGGGAGTTGGGTTGTGTTTATCTACATGGTTTCTTATCTTTTGATAGCTATTTTAGGGTATATTTTTTTTAATTGTAATGCAAGTTTAGAATTTTTGTTTACGAATCATAATGTTGAGTTTGGTACTATAGGCTTAGATTGAGGGGGTCTGGGGGTAATATATTCTTATGGGGGGTACTTTTTAATTCTTTCTGGGTGAGTTTTGTTTTTAACTCTATTTGTAGTGCTTGAGATTACTCGTGGATTGTCTCGGGGATCTTTGCGTGCTGTAAGACACGAGTAAGACAGTCGTTAATATGGCGCTAATTAGGAAAAATATTAAGTAGACTTTAATTAAGCCGGTTTGGGTATTTATAATGGTTTTGATAACTGGCAATTGCTGGTTTGTGAGTCCCTTTGGGCCTAATTTTTCATATCATACTATATCTGTAACATGGGTTGCAATGTTTTGTCCTCAGAGCAAACTGGCTTTTGGAGAGATTCGGTGAATAATCGTTGGGAAGAATGCTAGTGAGTTGAGAAATGAAAATACATTTGTTTTTATTACATTTTTTGACGTAATGTTAGCAATGTCAATTGCCATTAATAGCCCTAGTAGTGAGACTAGTATGGCTGATAATTTTATGATTATGGGTATTGTTAATACTTGTGTTTTTATTGGTACTAAATAGAAGATAATAAAAAATCCTGAGATTATACTCCCTCATGCGAGTCGTTTAATAGGGTTAGTAATTAAATAATTATTTTCGTTAATTTGTGATAAGGGGAGGTGACGTGGGTATTTTATTGATGAAAAGTAAATAATTCGAAAGCTGTATACTGCGGTAAAGGATGTTGCTACTAGTGTTATGATTAATGCTAGGGAGTTTAAGTTTGAGTTATTTATTGCTTCGATGATGGCGTCTTTAGAAAAAAATCCTGCAAGAAATGGGGTACCTGTTAGTGCAAGACTCCCGATGGTTAAGCATGAGGTGCTGGTTGGTAAAAGGTTTTGTAAGCCGCCTATTTTACGAATATCTTGTTCATCACCCAGGCTGTGAATAATTGATCCAGAGCATAGAAATAGTATTGCTTTAAAAAATGCATGTGTACAAATATGAAAGAACGCTAACTGTGGCTGGTTAAGTCCGATTGTAACTATTATTAAGCCTAATTGACTCGAAGTTGAAAATGCTACGATTTTTTTAATATCATTTTGGGTAAGCGCGCAGGCTGCTGTAAATAACGTAGTTAAAGCTCCTAAGGAAAGGCAGATGGATAACGCCAGTTTACTGTTTTCTAATAATGGCTGAAACCGAATTAATAGAAAGATGCCGGCAACAACCATAGTACTTGAGTGGAGTAGTGCTGATACAGGAGTAGGGCCTTCTATGGCAGCCGGTAATCATGGGTGTAGTCCAAATTGTGCTGATTTCCCCATAGCGGCTAAAATAAGTCCAAATAGGGGGAGTATGGAATTACTGTTATACAGTAGGAAGATTTGTTGTATTTCTCATGAGTTTAGATGAATTGCCAGTCAAGACATACTAAGAATTAGGCCAATATCCCCAATTCGGTTATATACGATGGCCTGTATTGCTGCGGTGTTAGCATCTGTTCGGGCATGTCATCACCCGATTAGTAAAAATGACATAACTCCGACTCCCTCCCAACCGATGAATAGTTGGAATAGGTTATTTGCAGTGACTAGAATTATTATTGCCATTAAAAAAATTAACATATACTTAAAGAATCGGTTAATATCTTTATCTGAGTGTATATATCAAGTTGCGAATTCTAAAATTGACCATGTCACGAATATAGCGATGGGGAAAAAAAGAGTGGAGAATTGATCAAATTTAAAACTGGAGTAAATTTCTATATTAAAGATTGATATTCAATGGAAGGAAGTTACCACAGATTCATAGCCGTTGGCCATGTAAATTATTAGTGGGATAAGGCTAGTAATAAATGCAAATTTTACAGAATTTTTAATATCAGTGGGTGACAGGTTTGATTTTTTAATTATTGATATAATTAATGGTGGTGCTAGTATAAGTAGCGACAATATTATGGATGAATTAAAAATTAATGTTGAATTCATAACTTTTACATGGGGTTGCACCAGGAGTTTTTGGCCCCTAAAACCAATGGATTACTATTATCCTTTAAAAGTTGAGGAGACTACGGATTTTAACCGCAGTAGTAAATAGTTAGCAGTTTTTATGTCTCTTGACTCTTCTCGGTTTAAAAAGAGAATTTAACTCTTATTTCTAGAATCACAATCTAGTATTTTATTTAAATTATTTAAACATATAAATACGCCGGAGATAAGTTCTGGTTTAAGAATAAGTAGTATTATTGGAATTAGGTGGAGGGCTAGAAGAAAGTGTTCTCGTGTAAATGTAGGGGCTGTTGAGTTTAGGAAAATTGGTAGAGGCCCGCGTTGTGTTATTAAGAATATGTAGAGCGTGTATGAGGCTGTAATAAGCGCCCCTACTCCTGTAATTAGAATTGTTCAGTTTGATCAATTAAATAGTGAGATTATAATTGTTAACTCCCCCCATAGATTTAATGATGGCGGGAGGGCTATGTTGGATAGATTAATTAATAATCACCAGGTTGCTATAAGTGGCAATATTGTTTGTGCTCCTCGCATTAATAAAAGAGTTCGGCTATGTGTACGTTCATAGTTTATATTAGCCAGGCAAAATAATGCAGATGAAATTAACCCGTGTGAGATTATCAAGATAGTAGCCCCAGAGAAGCTTCATGGGGTTTGAATTAATGTGGCTGAGATAACTAAACCTATATGGCTTACTGAGGAGTATGCGATTAGTGACTTTAAGTCAGTTTGTCGTATGCAGATTATTCCTGTTATAATTACGCCTCATAATGCTAAGATAATAAATGGGTATGATAGTTCTTTGTATAGTGGGGTTAGCATAATTGAAATACGTATAATTCCATACCCGCCTAATTTTAATAAAACAGCTGCTAGAATTATTGACCCTGCAATTGGGGCTTCTACATGTGCTTTTGGAAGTCATAAGTGTATACCATAGAGGGGTATTTTTACCATAAATGCTAATAGGCATGCTACCCATCAGATTTTGTCAGAAAATGCTATAAGTTGGACTGGGCGGGCTAACTCCAGTAAAAAAAATGACAAAGATCCCGAGGTGTTTTGTAAAATTAATAATGCTACTAATAATGGTAAAGAACCTGCTAGTGTATAAAATAGAAAATATGTTCCTGCATTTAGTCGTTCTGCCTGGTTTCCCCAGCGGGTAATAATAATGAGTGTAGGGATTAGAGTAGCCTCAAATGTAATATAAAATAGAATTATTTCTGTGGCAGAAAATGCTAAAATTAAAGATGTTTGTAGAATAATTATTATGGTGATATATAAACGTTGTCGGTTTTCTGGGTTATTTTTTAGGTGATTTTGGCTTGCCAGAATTATCATTGGAAGCAGTCAACATGTTAAAATTAACAGTGGTGATGAGAGAGGGTCTAGCCCTATATATTTATTAACTAATACTATGTGTTCTGATGATAGGTTAAATATAAGTAGGCTAAATATGGCAATAATTAAGCTATTTATCGTAGTTAGAGGTCATAATAATTTTTTATTTGTTAGTCACGTTATTGGTAGGAGCATTAAGGTTGGAATAATAATTTTTAACATTGTAGAAGGTTGAGGTTTTTAAGATGATCATTTCCGTGAGTTCGTGTAGTAGCTACTATTAATGCTAGTCCGGTGCTTGCTTCACATGCTGAAAATGTTAATATAAATATTGGGAGGGAGAAGTATGATAGCATCTCAAGTTGGGTGGGTCAAAATGATAAGGCAATAAATAATGCGAGTATTATTCCTTCTAGGCATAGTAAGGCAGATAATAGGTGAATACGATGAAATGTAAATCCTATGATACCCAGTAAAAATATTGTAAAAAAAGTAAAATATGTTATGGACATAAAGTATTTTTGGGGTTTAACCAAAATTTATTAAGTCGAAATTAATAATCTTATTTAGATTAAATACTTATTCTGCTCATTCTAGTCCGCCTTGAGTTCATTCATAGATTAGCCCAATTGATAGTAAAATAAGAATTAATGTTGACCATATGAGTGCATATTCTGGGGTATATAATTGTGATGCTCAGGGGGTTGGTAAAAGAAGTGCAATTTCAAGGTCAAACAGAAGAAATAAAATTGCGATAAGGAAAAATCGGATTGAGAATGGAAGGCGTGCTGATCCTAAGGGGTCAAATCCGCACTCATATGGTGATAATTTTTCTAGGTCTGGGTTGTTTAATGGTAGTCAAAAGCTAATGGTAATTAGGACTAATGATAATACTGTTGAGGTTAATATTATTATTATAATTAGATTCACTATCTTTTCCTGGATTTTAACTTGGATTAAATGATTGGAAGTCATTTGTATTTTTATACTAAAAAGATATGAACCTCATCAGTAAATAGAGACGTAAAGGAAAAGTCACACTACGTCTACAAAATGTCAGTATCATGCTGCGGCTTCAAATCCGAAGTGATGGTGTGATGTGAAATGATAATTGATCTGTCGTAATAAACAAATTAGCAAGAAAAGTGACCCAATGATAACATGTAACCCGTGAAAACCTGTTGCTACAAAAAATGTTGATCCGTAAACTCCATCAGCAATTGTAAATGGGGCTTCATAATATTCTATTGCTTGAAGTAGGGTAAAGTATACACCTAAGATGACAGTAAAAGATAATGACTGAGTTGCCTCCTTTCGATTGCCTTGCATGATGCTATGATGAGCTCATGTTACTGTGACGCCGGAGGCTAATAAGACTGCAGTATTTAATAAAGGAACTTCAAATGGGTCAAGTGGAGCAATGCCGGTAGGAGGTCAGCATTCTCCTAGTTCTGGGGTAGGGGCTAAGCTTGAGTTATAAAATGCTCAGAAAAACCCAAGGAAGAAGAATACTTCCGATGTGATAAATAGAATTATTCCGTATCGTAGCCCTTTTTGTACCGGGATGGTATGATGGCCCTGAAATGTTCCCTCGCGAACAATATCGCGCCATCATTGAAATATTGTCATTAATATAGTAATTAAGCCTAGTAGCATGATAAGTATAGACCCAAAATGAAATCATATTGCTAAACCTGATGTTATTAATAATGCGGCAATAGCTCCTGTTAGAGGCCAAGGGCTGGGGTCAACTATGTGGTAGGCGTGTATTTGGTGAGCCATTATATGTTTTCTTGTAAATATAGGCTTAAGAGAAGAACAAATACATAGGCTTGGATTATTGCAACCGCAATTTCTAATAGGGTTAGTAAAAATAATACAAGTAGCGCCAGGGGAAATATAATTGGCATTATATGAATAAGTACTAGTGTAGCTGTGGCAATTAGTTGAATTAATAGGTGACCGGCTGTTAAATTAGCTGTTAGTCGAACCCCTAATGCCAACGGGCGGATTAATAAGCTGATGGTTTCAATTATGACTAGAATTGGGATTAGTAAGGTAGGGGTTCCTTCAGGTAACAGGTGCCCAAATGTGGCGGCTGGTTGATTACGAAGGCCAATTAAAATTGTGGCTAATCAAAATGGTACTGCTAATCCTAGATTTAATGATAGTTGGGTAGTAGGGGTGAATGTATATGGTAATAGACCTAGAAGATTAATTGTAATTAAAAATATTATTAATGATGAAAAAATTATAGCCCATTTATGCCCATTAGTGTTTACTGGGCTTATTAATTGTTTGGTGAATTTTTGTAAAAATCAAATTTGAAGTGTTGATACTCGATTATTTACCCATTTATTAGTTGGGCTTGGAAATAGTAATCATGGTAAAACTATAGCCACTATTATTAATGGAATGCCTATTATTGCGGGGCTTAGGAATTGATCAAAGAAACTTAGGCTCATGGTCAGTATGGGGACTCAGGTTTATTTTTTTTATTTTTTAACGTTGGCTCATTTAGGCTATTAAAATTGCTAATTTTAAAAGTTAAAATTAGTAAAAATACAACTCATGATATAAGGAAAATAGCAAGTCAAGGCCCGGGGTTTAATTGTGGCATATCATTAAGGGTGGATAAATCACCGATCTACAGCTTAAAAGGCTATTGCTTAGTTTGAAAGCTTCTTAATGATAGTTCTAATATAGATGAAGACCAGGTTTGAAAATAGTTTAATGGGGTTGCTTCTACAACAATGGGCATAAAACTATGATTTGCACCACAAATTTCTGAGCATTGACCGTAGTATACCCCAGGGCGAGCCGCAATAAAAGTTGTCTGGTTTAATCGACCAGGGATAGCATCGGTTTTAATGCCTATAGATGGGACTGCTCATGAGTGTAAAACATCTTCTGCGGAAATAAGCATGCGGATTGGGGACTCTATTGGTACTACTATTCGATTGTCAACTTCTAGTAGGCGAAATTGCCCTGGTAAAAGATCTTGAGTTGGCACTATATATGAATCAAATATTAGATCTTCATAGTTTGTGAATTCATAACTTCAATATCACTGGTGTCCAATGGCTTTTACTGTAAGGTGGGGGTCATTAATTTCATCTATAAGGTATAAAATTCGTAATGATGGGAGGGCGATAACGATTAAGATAATTGCGGGTATTACAGTTCATACTATCTCGATTTCTTGGGCATCTATAGCGTTAGTATTAGTTAATTTCGTTGTTATTATAATTGTGATAATATATACAACGAGGGTGCTAATTAGAAAAACCGCTATTAGTGCATGATCATGAAAATGTAATAATTCCTCCATAATAGGGGAAGCTGCATCTTGAAATCCTAGTTGTGATGGGTGTGCCATTGAAAGATGTACAAGACTTTAACTTATAATTATACCATGACAAGGTTTTGTAATATTTCTACTAACATCTTATAAGTAAGTGGCAGAGTGGCTATGTGGTTGACTTGAAATTAACCTACGTGGGTTCAACTCCCTCCTTTCTTGTTAGTGAATTCGTGCTTGAACATATGAAGGCTCGTCAAATGTGTGGTATGGTGGGGGACATCCGTGAAGCCATTCAATATTTGTGGAGCTTAGTTCAGTTGTTAATACCTCACGTTTTGATGAAAATGCCTCTCAAATAATAAATATTATTATGACTACCGCGACAAGGGAGATTAATGAACCGATTGATGAAATTGTGTTTCACATGGTATAAGCATCTGGGTAATCAGAATAACGTCGTGGTATACCTGCTAACCCTAAAAAATGTTGAGGGAAAAAGGTTAAATTAACTCCAATAAATATCACCCCAAAGTGAATTTTTGATCAGGTTGAATGCAGTGCGTACCCCGAAAATAATGGGAACCAATGAACAAACCCCCCCATAATGGCAAATACGGCCCCCATAGATAAAACATAGTGAAAGTGTGCTACTACATAGTAAGTGTCATGTAAAACAATATCTAATGATGAGTTAGCGAGAACAATGCCAGTTAAGCCCCCAACAGTGAATAGAAAAATAAATCCTAGAGCTCATAGTATTGCGGCGTCTCATTTAATGGATCCACCATGTATTGTCGCTAGTCAGCTAAATACTTTCACCCCAGTGGGGATGGCAATAATTATTGTGGCTGATGTAAAATAGGCTCGTGTGTCTACATTTAAATCCACTGTAAATATATGATGGGCCCATACAATAAATCCCAATAAACCAATAGATATTATAGCCCACACTATGCCTATATACCCAAATGGCTCTTTTTTTGCTGAGTAGTATGTGACAATGTGGGAGATTATTCCAAACCCTGGTAAAATAAGAATATATACTTCTGGGTGGCCAAAAAATCAAAATAAGTGCTGGTAAAGGACTGGGTCTCCGCCGCCGGCCGGGTCAAAAAATGTAGTATTAAGGTTACGATCTGTTAAAAGCATTGTAATTCCTGCAGCAAGAACGGGGAGCGAAAGTAGAAGAAGAATTGCAGTAATTAGTACGGATCAGACAAATAAAGGTGTTTGGTATTGTGTTATAGATGGGGGTTTTATATTAATAGAGGTCGTAATAAAATTAATAGCACCTAGAATTGATGAGATACCCGCCAGGTGAAGTGAGAAAATTGTTAAATCAACTGAGGCTCCGGCGTGTGCTAGATTGCCGGCTAACGGCGGGTACACGGTTCAGCCGGTGCCTGCTCCGGCTTCAACTCCTGATGATGCTAGGAGTAGTAAAAACGAGGGGGGCAATAGTCAAAAGCTTATATTATTTATTCGTGGGAATGCTATATCAGGAGCTCCGATTATTAATGGCACTAATCAATTCCCAAATCCGCCGATTATTACAGGCATGACTATAAAAAAAATTATTACAAATGCATGAGCAGTCACAATTACGTTATAAATTTGGTCATCTCCGAGTAGTGTCCCTGGTTGACTTAGTTCGGCTCGGATTAAAAGGCTCAGGGCAGTGCCGACCATTCCGGCCCATGCACCAAATACCAGGTATAGAGTGCCAATATCTTTATGATTGGTTGAAAATAGTCACCGGGTGATCATCACAGGTAGGATGGCTGAGTTAGGCAAAGGGTTGTAACCCCTCTTATAAAGGTTAAAGTCCTTTTCCTATCAAGCTTTGTGGTGTAAAAGCACATAAAATTGCAAATTTTATAGAGTAAATTAGGTTTTTCCGGGGCTTCTCCCGCGTTCCCGTCCCGACACGCGGGAGAAGTAGATTAAAGCTCTCTGGATTGAGCGTTTAGCTGTTAACTAAGAGGTCGTAGGATAAAAGCCTTCTAATCTAGTAAGGTCTTAGCTTAATTAAAGTATCTGGGTTGCATTCAGGTGATGTGGGGTAGAGTCCTACAGGTCTTAGTCAAGGGCTAGAAGATTTTAACTTCTGCTGAAGGCTTTGAAGGCCTTTGGTCTAATTAGCCTAAGTCCTTATATAAATAGACTGATTATTAAAGGGGTAATTGGAATAAGTATAGTTGATAGTGCAATTATTATTGGTAAAGTGTGAAGTGTATTGGTTTTTATCCGTCAATAAAGTTTGGAGTTAAGTACACTTGGGGAGGAGGTTAGGGATGCAGCATAGGACAATCGTAAGTAAAAAAATAAGCTTAACAAGGTTGAGAGTGCTATCATGGATGCTATAGTTATTAGACCCTGTTTGGTAATTTCTTGAAGGATTAGTCATTTTGGGATAAATCCTGAAGTTGGAGGAAGGCCTCCTATTGATATAAGCGTAATCATTATTGTTGAGGCTAACATTGGATTTTTAGTTCATGAGATGGTTAACTTATTGATGTTTAGTGAATTAAAATAGATTAACATTATGAATATGCATGAAGTTAAAATTAAGTAAATTAATAGATTTATTATTATTAGATGCGGTATAAATGTTAAGATTAGGACCATTCATCCTATATGCGCGATAGATGAATAAGCTATAATTTTTCGCAGCTGTGTTTGATTAAGCCCGCCCCAGCCGCCAATTAATGTTGATAATAGGGCTATAATAGTTAGTATACTTGAGTTCAGTAGGTGATGTGTTATAATTAATAGTGCTATGGGTGCTAATTTTTGTCAAGTTGACAAAATTAAGCACGTTATTAGACTTAATCCTTGGAGTACATCTGGTAGTCATAAATGAAATGGGGCAATTCCAAGTTTTATAGATAGTGCAATTGTTAGTATGATTGATGATAGTTGGGTTTGAATGTTTATGATTGTTCACTCTCCAGTAAATCATGCATTAACTGTTGATGCACATAGAATTAAGGCAGATGCTGATGCTTGAATTAGAAAATATTTAGTAGTTGCTTCAGTTGCTCGTGGGTGGTGAAGTTTGGCTATGAGTGGAATAATTGCTAGAGTATTAATCTCTAGGCCCATTCAGGCCATAAATCAATGATTGCTTATAAATGTAATTATAGTGCCCAGGGATAGACTTGATAATAAGATTGAAAGTGTATACGGGCTCATTAGCGGGAGGAGGATTTTAACCAGCATTTTTGGGGTATGGGCCCAAAAGCTTATTTAGCTTATCCAGCTAAGAAGTGGTGTATATGGGTGCACAAGGGATTTTGATCTCCTAAGAATGGGTTCAAATCCTTTCTTCTTAAGGAAGTGAGGGGGTTTGAACCCCTATATATTACTTTATCAAAGTAAATCCTAACTTTCGGGCACAGATCCTAGATTATTGGCGGGGTGCCAGAAAATATAATTGGCATTGAAATGTGAAAAATTGTTATAGAGATTGTAATAGGGAGAAAATTTTTTCAGATTAGATGTATTAGTTGGTCATATCGAAATCGGGGGTATGATGCTCGTACCCATAAGAAGAGTATTGATATAATAACTGCTTTTACTATTAGTGACAGTGTATATACTTCTGGTTGGTGATTATTATAGGCTATACCTAAAAATAGAGTTGCGGAAAGAGTATTTATTAGTAAAATATTGGCGTATTCTGCTAAAAAGAATAGGGCAAATGGGCCTCCTGCATATTCTACATTAAATCCTGATACAAGTTCTGATTCTCCTTCGGTTAAGTCAAATGGTGCTCGGTTTGTTTCTGCTAGAGTGGAAGTGAATCATATTGCTGCTAGTGGTCAGGCCGGGATAATTAATCATATAAATTCTTGAGTAATATTAAAATTAGCCAATGAGAAACTCCCTGTTAATAGAACTAGACACAATAGGATTAAGCCCAGTGAAACTTCGTATGAAATTGTTTGTGCTACTGCACGAATGGAGCCAATTAAGGCATATTTTGAATTTGATGATCAGCCTGAGCCTAACACAGAGTATACGGCTAAACTTGATAGTGCGAGAATAAATAGAATACCCAAGTTAACATTGGATAAGCTGTTAGGCATTGGGATGGGGATTCAGATAGAAAGTGATAAAGTTAAGGCTAAGATCGGTGTAATAATAAATAAGATTTGTGATGATGTTGATGGTCGAATAGGTTCTTTAATAAATAGTTTTAGGCCATCAGCTAATGGTTGTAGGATTCCCATAGGGCCAACAATATTGGGGCCTTTCCGAAGTTGTATATACCCTAAAACCTTTCGTTCTACAAGGGTTAAGAATGCTACGGCTAGTAATACTGGGATAATGTATAGGAGAGGGTTAATAATTATAAAAATTAGATTGCTCATAATTAGAAAGAGGAGTTGAACCTCTGGGTAAAAGATTTTAGATCTCTTGCAATTACCATCCTCTGCCATTCTAATTAACCCTTATCTTGGGTAGTAGTTATTGCCTTAGTCTATTTTAATTGTTTTCAATAGGATGAGGTAGAGCTTGTTTTTAGATTGGCTCTATTTTTTCGGTCCTTTCGTACTGGAAAATATTTTTTATAGATAGAAACTGACCTGGATTACTCCGGTCTGAACTCAGATCACGTAGGACTTTAATCGTTGAACAAACGAACCTTTAATAGCGGCTACACCATCGGGGTGTCCTGATCCAACATCGAGGTCGTAAACCCATTCGTCGATAGGGACTCTTGGAAAGGATTGCGCTGTTATCCCTAGGGTAACTTAGTTCGTTGATCAATATATTGGATCAATTATGTTAAATATTTTATTTTCTAGAACTGTGGTTCATAAATTAAGATACTCTTTTCATCTCGGAGGATTTGTTTTTCTCCGTGGTCGCCCCAACCTAAAATTTTGATCACTATGTTTAATTTAATGTTTTATCTTTCGGTTAATATACTATACAGTTGATCATATATTTAAAGCTCCATAGGGTCTTCTCGTCTTATAGTCTTATTCCCGCTTCTGCACGGGAAGATCAATTTCATTGATTAATTTAGGGAGACAGTTGAACTTTCGTCTTGCCATTCATACTGGTCTTTATTTAAAAGACAAGTGATTACGCTACCTTTGCACGGTCATGATACCGCGGCCGTTTAACTTAGTGTCACTGGGCAGGCAGGACCTCCTATACTTTAATTGCAAGAGGCGATGTTTTTGGTAAACAGGCGAAGTCCATATTTGCCGAGTTCCTTCCTATATTTTTAATCTTTCTGGCGTGCTCCTGTGTTGGGTTAACGGTTGGTAAAATAATATTCTCTTGTAAAATGTTATATTTCCTTCAATTAGGCCCGTTAAATATCAGTGAATTATTCGTTCTGATTTACACCTGCACTAAGAGAATAATTTCTTATTACTAATTCTAGTATGAACACTTCTATTTAAATAGATTGACTTAATAGTTTTAATGAATTAAGATTTTTTATTGTTATAATAAGATTTATTAAATTAAGCTTTAACGCTTTTTATAGGATTGCTGCTTTTAAGCCCACAGGGTTAATTTCTTTTATTAGTATAATCGTTATTCATTGTTTTAGGTTGTATCCTTTATTAATAGAGCTGAACCTCTATTAATTAACTTTAAAATACTATTATTTACTTTATTTGTTTAAAAATATTTTAAGTTGAATTTAAGTTCATTTATTAAGTAACCAGCTATTACTAGGCTCGTTAGGCTTATCACCACTACTGGGGAGTCATCCCACTCTTTTGCCACAGAGAAGGGTTGGCTCGTTTTGCTGCTCCGGAGTAGCTCGCCTAGTTTCGGGATGTCTAACTAAAGTTCTTTATGTTAGGATAAACTTACTAGACCATGATGCAAAAGGTAAAAGGTTTAATCTTTGCTTTTTATTGTTTTTATGTTTTATTTAATTTCTATTTCATTTTTCCTTTACAGTACTAATTCTATTGCGCTAGTAGATTTTTCTATCTCCTATACTAAAATGTTAAAATGTTTTATTTATTGTTAGAAAAAATTAATTTTTATATTTTTGGTAGGGCAGGCTAGGTTTATTACTCAAAATAACTTGAATTTAACAAGTATCTTCTTGGTGTAAGCAAGATGCTATATTTTAGCTATATTTTGATAATCCAAGTACACCTTCCGGTAAACTTACCATGTTACGACTTACCTCTTCTTTTGTTTTTATGTTAATATATTATAAGTTGTTTTTTTGAGGAGGGTGACGGGCGGTGTGTGCGCGCTCTAGGGCCTGCTTAAAAAGAACACTCTGATTTCTTTTTACTGCTAAATCCACCTTTAAATTTTTTTTCATAAAATTTTCCGTGTTTTCTATATAGAAAATGTAGCCCATTTCTTTCCACTTAATTCGCTACACCTTGACCTGACGTTTTTATGTTTATCATTGTGCCTACTATTAATCATTTAAATGGTGAGCTGACGACGGCGGTATATAGGCGGTATTGGCAATAAGTGGTGAGGTTTAGCGGGGGGTATCAATTACAGAACAGGCTCCTCTAGGGGGTATAGAGCACCGCCAGGTCCTTTGAGTTTTAAGCTGTGGCTCGTAGTACTCGGGCGGGGTGGGTTCCAAAGTTTAAGGCTAGGCATAATAGGGTATCTAATCCTAGTTTGTTTCTTAGCTTTCGTGGGTTCAAGTAGTTTATTTATTAGAATATCTTTCGTTTCTAGATTTCCTTTTAACAAGTACGTTTGACAGTTAAGTTAATTTTTATTTCTATTAATTTTAATATTATTTAACCACGCTTTAGGCCGTTTTTATTAATTTGGGTTTCTCGTATAACCGCGGTGGCTGGCACGAAATTTACCAACTCTAAAGATTATTACTGATTCAAGCTTGTTGTCGCTTATTATTCAATGTTTACCACTGCTGAATTCCTGTGGAGGTGTGGCTAGGCAGGATGTTATGGGCAAAAAATGTGCCTGATATCCGCTCCTTGTTTACTAAGAGGTAATAAAGGGCATTTTCACAGGGGTGCTGAGACTTGCATGTGTAAATATAATTTTAATTAATAGTAAGGCTAGGACCAAACCTTTATGTTTCTGAGATTTTTTTAAAATCTATCTTGGCATTTTCAGTGCCATACTTTAATTAAGCTACATAAAC